GAATTGGAAAAAAAAAAGATATCGGATTTTTAATGTATTTCATCAATCTAAGTGGAATAAACAAACTGGATTCCTTGTTGGTTAGTCAAATTCCAACGAAAACCACATAATTGAAAGAAATGAAATGTCCGAATTTGAGATTTATATGATCAATAAACTAAGGTTTTGTTGTTATCGACCATGGAATTCGACAGAAGCAATGAGAAATAGATACGAATAAAGCAGGATTAAGGGGGGAAATCAAAAAATAGTAGAGAAAAGTTATACAAAGTTATATACAAATCACTACCCCCCCTTGGTATTTCTTTAATTGAATTTCGTTTGATTAGGTCGAAGTTCCTTAAAAACTTCTGCCTTCTTTAAAATATCCTGAACAGTTCCTGTAGGTTGAGCACCCTTTTCAAGGAAATATAGAATAGCAGGAACATTTAAATAAGTTTGATTCTTCAGTGGATCATAAAAACCCACCTTTCGAAGATCTTTTCCTTCTCTTCGGGATCGAACATCAATTGCAACGATTCGATAGACGGCTCATTGGGATAGATGTAGATGAACAATACCCCCCCCTAGAAACGTATAGGAAGTTTTCTCCTCGTACGGCTCGAGAAAAAATGATTTGATTCGAAGTTTTGTCTATGTATGGAATTCTAATAAATGACAAATGGGCCTATAAAATCAATTAGACTATGATTTAAGTCTTTTTTTTTCTTCTTCCTTCCTGAAAATGAAAAAGAAACCATTCATACTCATAACTCAAGTTGGATAACTCTCAAATAGCTTAAAGGAAAAAATCTTTAATCAATTTCATTTATTGAGTGGTCTTTACCCCCTTTTGTTTGTCTCGTTTAAAATTCTATTTTGATTCTTCAGTCTGATCCAGTTATTGAGACTATCGAGACAATTAAAAGGGTGTTTCCTTGTTCTGGGATCCTTTATCTTTTTTTTAAATCATTGGGTTTACACATTACTTCGGTGCTTCTTAATCCTTTCAAAATGGCAGCAACATACCCTTTTTGTGATTTCTCTTTCTATCAAAGAATCCTACGGACAGTTGATTCCCGCGTGATACACTTTGGATCGAAAATGTTTGATCAATTCCAACAGGTTTTGCTTTTGAATTGGAAACTTGCTCAAATTGGATCCTTTCCATTTCTATCTCGAAAATATATTTACGAAGTTGTTCCAATTTATTGATTGACATTAACCCTAGATCCTTGCCCCCGAGAAATGAATTAATCCTTTCCACTCGAGCTCCATCGTGGACTATTTACAACCCAACAAAAAACAAAAAACGAAGGGTTCGAGTGGAACAGAACAAACGATGTCGAGCCAAGAGCACCTTCATTCCTATATAAGTATAAAATAGCGGATGTAAAAATCCACAACGGATCTGTCCTTCAAGTCGCACGTTGCTTTCTACCACATCGTTTCAAACGAAGTTTTACCATAACATTCCTCTAATTTGGAACCGGTATGGAATTGATTCAATCATGGAATCATGAATAGTCATTGGTTCAGTTGTACATAGACATCGCGTAATCTATACTTTTTCTTCTATATATGATATGTGTAAAGATTTTTCTGAAGAAGTCTTAGAAAGACACCATTTTTAACATATATAAAGAAATAGAAATAGATAAACGAATAAATAAGTTCTTTTTGAGTCTGCTACTTCAAGTGACTCAATAGGATAGATTGACCTATTTCCTACTTTTTGAGTACCAAAGATTCAACTTACAAGGAATCATTGAAAATATTTATTAAAACTATTTCGAATGGAAAAAGGTTCCTATTTAGACATCATTAAAAGATAAGTCTTTTTTTTTTTTATTGACCCATCACTGATTTCAAATAGATAAATAGATCACAGAAAAGAAGAAAGAAATCCCATTTTTTTTTCATGAGATGGATAAAAAAACTGATGTAAGGTAAGATTGGAATCTTTATTCTTTTCATCTGATTGCGAAAATCCAAATCGAAAAAATCGAGAGGGGTTTTCGTATCTATCAGATAGACTGAACAATTGTCACTGTTATAGATATTCTATAATACTGAATTTAACTAATTTTAGTTTAAAAAATTTAAGGGATCCCAAACCTTTTTCAAAAAAACCGAAAGACTGTTGTCATTGAAATAGAACGATACATATAAGCTAAACATTTCCTCATTTTATATGCATTTTGTTTACCATGGGGTTGAGTAATATTTCAATAATCGAATCTTGTCATAAAGTGAATAAAAGGGATAGGATAAATCACCCCTGCCTCAATCCAATCGTTACATAGATTTACAATTCTTCATTATAGCCAAACAAAAAAAATACCTAAATAAAATAAAAAAACGAGATTCAAAGAAAATACATCGATTCCATAACATATAAACATATATAAATATGTTATTTGATCATTTGTTAATGAGATTTGGACAGATACAGATATTTAAATTAATACTGATTCTCTCCTATCCACTCCCCTATTCTTTCTATGGGAATGATAGAGCAAAAAAAAAGGAATCCTGATCCGGTATGGGAAATGACTTGTCTAGTTACAAAAACAAACAATAAGTCCAAATTTAGTCAAGCTTTAGTCTAACCCACTAAGAGACTTAGTCCTATTGATTGAATTTCATTAGTATCAAGAACTCGCTCTTGTTTCGAATTCAGAGATCTCGAGAAAAATCTAATTACTAATTAGACTCCCTCATTTACGGGATAAATAATAAGAGATAGGGAATATAGATTCTTTTGCATCTCGATTCAAAATACATCCATCGTTGAAAATTCAAATATGGAAAGTTTTTCCAAGTAACTAACTTCCCTAAATATTAAAGGGAATGAACATATGATGAAAAGCCCACCCAACTTTTTTGAATTCAAACTCTTTTGTTTTGATCCATATTCTCATCTTACCTGATAAAAAATAGATTCAGGTCCAGATGCGTGTCATTTGAACTCGATTCAGTTCAGTTTGTGAAAAAAGATATGATTCATATAAGATATAAAAGAATCACATTCCATCTAAAATTAGACTTTAAACAGAAAGTTGTTCAAGAAAACAATCTTTATTCTAAAATTATAAAAAAATGGATATGGCTCTGGGACGGAAGGATTCGAACCTCCGAATAGCGGGACCAAAACCCGTTGCCTTACCACTTGGCCACGCCCCATTATCAATTTCTAATCTACACTAAGAAACAATAATATTGTTATTGGTTGTTTGTCAACTCCAGTCCAAATATCTATAGAATAGATTATTACTAGGATTTTAATCCATATAGATATAGAATTCAACTTAATTTATTGATCATTACATATAATTCAATTAAGATATTGTATGAAAGTATGATTTCTTCTATTCTCCTTTGAGAATTGGAGGATTTTTGATTGGGTGGGTTCAAAGAAAAAGAAGTATTTTTTGTATACCTTACTTCCTTTCTTCCTTTTTCTTTATATCAATAACTCAATCAAAATGCAATTATCTCCAAGAACAAAATGTCTGTTATGCTTAATATCTTTAGTTTGATCTGTATTTGTCTTAATTCTGCCCTTTATTCGAGTAGTTTTTTCTTCGGCAAATTGCCCGAAGCCTATGCTTTTTTGAATCCAATCGTAGATGTTATGCCAGTCATACCTGTGTTTTTTTTTCTCTTAGCCTTTGTTTGGCAAGCTGCTGTAAGTTTTCGATGAGATCCTTAATAATATCCTAGAAGATTCATGATTTCTTCGAGAAAAAATTCTCTAACAATTGATAAAATCAGATAAGTTTTAGAGTCTGAACCCTCGATTCACACATTGAAATTCTTGGATAGTCGCCATAAATCCGGCTTACCCCATTTCCTCCTTTTTTTGACCCTTTTCCAGTGAAAGACCCTAACCCTATTATATTAATTATATTAGGGTCTTCCACAATATCGAATTTGGATATGAAAGAAATTTTTGTTAATGAAAAACTCTTATTCCAAATAAATTTCTGACAATTCATTTCTATTTCTAGAAAAACCTCATTTCTTGGTGTCAAAATAGGATATGTGGTAGAAAAATGGAAGATCTATTCTCTTTTTTTTTTTCCAAAAAAAATCATCTTGGAGATTGTGTAATGCTTACTCTGAAACTCTTCGTTTATACCGTAGTGATATTTTTTGTTTCTCTCTTCATCTTTGGATTCCTATCTAATGATCCAGGACGTAATCCTGGACGTGAAGAATAAAATCCAAAGGGTTTTTCCTTGGTTAATTTTCAAATTTTCTTCTTAGGATTTTATCTATTCCACACGTTTAACTAAGATTTCCAAAATTTGAAAAATAAATAAATAAATCAAGTCATCAACGGAACCGGAAAGAGAGGGATTCGAACCCTCGGTACGAATAACTCGTACAACGGATTAGCAATCCGACGCTTTAGTCCACTCAGCCATCTCTCCCAATTGAAAAAGAGAATTACTACATTACACATAATGTAATTAGTCTTTTTTTCTCTATTCTATAGAGATATCCAAATCAGGAATTTCTTTTAGATTAATTAGATAAAGGAAGGGCTCGAACGAGCCTATAAATAAAAAAAGAAAAAAGAAAAATAAAGAAAAAAAAGAAGACATCTTTGTGTTGATTTTGTTCAAAAGGCCCTTCTTATTCTGATGGCCTGGCCTGGTCAGTACCTAGCCGGGCCCCTTTTTTTGTTCCAACGAATTATAGATAAATAATGATTTATTTGATTTGAAAACAAAAATGCTTGTTATTTATTATATTCAATTGAATATAAAATATTCAAGCAACAACAAAAAGAAGAAAGACTATTTACATTCTTTTTATTTTTCTATTTGAATTTGAGTTTCATTTTCGGAACTAAAAAAGAAACTATCGATTTTTCCACAATGCATTTTTCTGTTCTGATTTTAGTGTTTTTTGTGATCCGTAGCTATCAAAACTTCTTCAGCAAAAGATAAAACTTTAGTTATTTAATTTAACTAAAATGAACCCTCCTTTCAGAATCTCATTAAATTGTA